CTACACTAGTAGGGTAGTAAGTTATGTTATGTAATTAGGAATTTTAAAACCAAAAAGCCCTTCTTGGATCCGGATTTACAGTCCTTTAGAACAACCTTTTGATCCCAAGATTTCCGGCCCCTTACTTTCGTATTTTTTAATCTCACAATTGAATCTTACTACCCAAGTCGATCCTATTGGCAACGGGCAAACGACGCTTACGCGGGATCTCGGTGCCTTTCTCTTGCTCTTGAAAGAATAGAAGTTGAGTTCGAGTTGTTATCATGCCGGATCAGAAAAGTGAAAAGCCATACTAAGAGCCAGCGGACCTGCTCACGGGAGTCAGGCCTGTTCTGTAGTGGGCAGACGTAGCAGGGCCATCTGAAAGAATATAGGAAAAAGAGCCGCTGGAGAAAACCAATTACGCCGGGTTCTCAATTCCATGGAGTATGTAGTGAGTTTGAATTGACCCGGTTAGCTAGAAGGTTCCTTTCGCTACCGTCCTAAGGTTCAACCAACCGTTGGTTTGCTTTAACAAGATTTCACTGAAGTGAACCCGACGCGAAGTTGGTGAAACCTGAGCGTAGCTAATGAAAGGGACTTAGATTAGAACCGACTATAAATAAGCCCTGAGAGCCAGCAAGCAAACCCCCCTGACTCTCTCTCTCTAAAAAAAAAGCCTGCGTAGTAAACTCCTTGTTTGTTTTCTTTCCGATAGCTGCCTAGTTAGTTTTTCCAGTTTTCAAGTCAAGCGAGAAAGCAAGTGGAATAAGACTTTCCTTTTTTCGGCCATTTCTCAGCAATAGCTACCTGAATGGAAGCAAGCAACCTTCGGGGAGAAGAAGAAGAGTGGTCGAAGACTACGAGTCGAAGCTAAGACCAATCTAAGCCAATTTCCCTCAGCTGGAAACTCACTATCTAGATAGCTTCTTAGCGCTTAGCTACTTTATTTATCCTTCTGCGCCGCTAGCGCTACTACTCCTAGTGATAGGAATAACCTACTATTTTTCGCGAGAAGGCCCATCTCGGACCGGTGACGTATTCTAATGATCTGGATCTCTGGCTTATCTCTTACTTGACGGATTCTATTTCGGCTAGTGGGATTTAAGTGACGATAATCAGGGAAAAGGCTTGATTGGCTCTGATCGATACCATCTAAAAGTGCTTGCTTCATCCATTCGTGACATTACATTACTGGTTATTCTTACTAAGTTTCGCCTCTAGTGACTCTTGGAATCATGCGCATGGCTCCATGTCGGCCTTAATTTGGCGTCGGTGTAACGACCGGTGCAAGTAACAAATACTACCTACGAGTCTCATTCTCTCGCATTCGTCCTTACCTGTGTTCTATTCTATTGATCCAGTTTAGGCAGCTTTCAGTCTCTATAAACTTTATGGAATATCTCTTACACAAGATACGAAGTCATCAATCAATGGCATGAAGGAGTTAAATCAGGAACAGAAAGACTTTCAAAGCAAAGGCATGAAGGCAGGATAAATACCTTGACTAATGTGCAATCAGCTAGGTAATACAGTGAGTTAAATTTCCTGTGCTAGCCATAAGTAGCAATGCGGGAGAGAAAGACTAATAAAATAAAATTCTATTGCGCTCTAGAGGAGATAGAGAATTCTATTAGTTAACTTTCCCCACAGAAAGTAAGAAAGGCAATCAAGGAAAGAAGTATTGGTAAGAGTGATGTTATACTATTCAATGGTACGAAGTCACTCGACTCATATCGAGAAAGTAAAATACGATGACAGACAAAACAAGGGAAGCTGAGAAGGGATGCCCTCAGCCGATGGTAGACAAAGTGAAAAGCAGAATTGCAGTTCACAGAAGAGAAGTTCAAAGAATTTCTTTACCGAAAGAAGGGAATTGCTTTCCTCTTTCCCGGCCTTGCTTTCACTAGTTAAACTACCGCAGGTTCTGGATCGATTGGATCAACTACAACTGGGATGAGATGAACAGAAGGGTGTAACACAATCCGCTTCGTAACTGGAAGGCCGGACCGAAACATTCACTGGTTCAACAAGCTCAATAGCCCCCAGCTTGTTCGTTTTACTCACCGTCAGCCTTACTACTCACTACTTATTCGATTACCAGCTTTCTCTGACGCCCGTCCCCGGTCCTGACCCGCTCCTTTTATCATGACATTGAGATCTGTCTCCCTTCCTTCTCAATGCGATTCGATCCGGACCTTGATTGACATGCTGCAATTCTATCTTGAGTCACGCTATTTGGCACATAGGCATTCACTTTTTATCTGCCTATACGAACGAGCCATATCATTTGTTCTCTAGTGGGTGCCTCTTCTTCCTCTCTCCCACTGCTACCCGATCAGATGCACCTCTTATGCTTTTACTGGAGATGGAACTGTTGGATCATTCACAGGGGGTCTCAATCCATCGATCTAGTGGTTATGGATTCGCTCGCCCCTGCTCCGGATCTGCTGCTTTCTCTATTGCCCCTACCTCTATGGTCCACGCCACTGAAACTGGGTGTCCCACTTATTGATAGTGCAGTTCCGCTTGGTGGGCTTCCTCCTTTGAAGTTCCGTGTACCGTACAAGGGGAGAATTCAAGAAAGCTTATCATTGAGGGGCAGAAGCAAGCACTTAGTTCTGTTTGCTGGGCATGGTTTTCAGTGTACCGTACTTTAGCGCAAGGAGTAGGCAGAGGAAGCAACAAGAGCTCATTTAGCCGCACGTGAAGGAGCTCAGCACTTTACCGAAGAAGCTACGATTGAGCGCGCTAGCCGTAGCTTCTTCCGCTTCTCCCTGCGGCCAAAACTCAGGAAATTCCAGGTATAGAAACAGTGGTATTACAGGATTATGGGATTAGGGGAGTTGAGGAGGGATAGGAATATTATAGTTTGCATTTCCCTTAATGGAGTTTCCAAGGTAAAAAAAGGATAGTAAGATTTGAGTTCTTGTATTTACCCAATGGTAAAGTTAATTAGGGGAGATTCCATAATATGGGAGTAAGGGAGGAGAAAGAGAAGGACAAAGGACATGACACTCTTGTGTAATTACTTTAATTTCAGAAAAAAAGTTTTTTTAAAGGGTTTAATCCGCTTGTGGGATTAGGCGACCCTTATATTATCATATATCATATATATAGGAAGGTAAGCTCGCTACTGATCCCGCCTTAACCTGGCCTATCGCGAAAGAAAGTCCCCGAAAATGCTCGTTCTCTTGGTCAAAAGCCACAACTACTCCTTAGTTGCTTTGAGCCCCTCTACTTCTTCCTTGAGTGATGTCTCCACACGAGCCATCCCTGCCTTGACCTCCTCCAAGGCAATCGTCGAAGGCACTCTCAAGTCCTTCTTGGTTGGATTCAAGCTCCTTAAGATATTCCTCTCCATCCGTCACATTGAGCTTCAAGTCTTTCTTCATTTTGAGAGCAAGAATGAGTCTCTCTTTAGTGATGTTTTGTTGGTTTAAAAAATGCCTTCCGGTTCTCTTCCCTGAGGGCCAAACATTCATGATCTGGATGTGAATGAGTCGAATTACTTATCCCTCGGTCTATTAGTGAACTATCTCTCCAGGGATTGTGAAAGATGTTCCACTATCAATATTCTTTTTATTGCTTCGACTCATATTCCCCAAAAAGTAGATCCCGCTCTAATAGCTCCGAATAAATGAAATACATGCATTAAGATACGAAGGCTTCTTATTCCACAACAACGAAAGCACTTTTTCACTCTTTCATATCCCTACTATATGAGGGATTTCACTTGGAAAAGAAAATGTTCCATACTAATGGATTCGGGTCCATAACTATGGGTTCCAATGTACGAGGTCTTGTAGCACTTACCAATGAGGCCCTATCGATTAGTATTATACAAAAGAAATAAATTATAGACACTAATCTAATTAGATCTGCTCTTCATAGACAAACTTGGGATTTGCGATCCCAGGTAAGATCGGTTCAGGATCATGGGATCCTTTTCTATCAGATAGGAAGGGCTGTTTCACAAAATGTACTTAGAAGTAATTGTTCCATAGATCCTATATCTATCTATCTATATGAAGAAGAAATCATGTAACGAGGGGGATTCTTATTTGTGCATGGAAAGCACCACCAAGTGAATCCCATATTCTGTTGAAGAAAGGTAGCCTGAAAGTAGCATAGAAGCTGAGAACAAGTGAAGTACGCTGGGCTCACTGATTTCGTTTTTGGCTGCGTAAGCCAACCAAAAAGCAGTTCGAATCCTTGCCCGAGATGAGCGAACGGTGGTTCTCCCAAGTGTTACGGCTTAGGGACATATTGGAAATGCTCTTGATGGGGACAGGAAGCTTGGCTCGGAAGGTGCAGCTAGGGGCTGTGCTCTTGCCTGTTCACTAGTCTTTAGGGCGGGTGAAGTAGCTAGGCTCAGTGTCGGATACGTGTGCTTAGGGATAAAAAGAAGTTCTATCTCATCTATCAAAGTAGAAGGATCCGCTCAAAGCGTGTGCTGTATCACCAGTTGAAGGACACTGGAGGGAATCTCCTGCGAGGCTATCTTTTCGCATGATTATTATATAGAAAGTAGACCCGTGTGGAGACATCTGAGACGCCGTCATTGAGCGACCTATATTTTACAATTGCGTTCTTTGAAATGAAGAAATTTCCCTCTTCTCGAGGAAGATGTGTGAGATCAGATGCTTCCCCCGTATATGCTCATTCTTATTCTTATGAAAGGGTGGCCTCGCCGCACTCTTCTCCTTAACGAGAAGGAAAGATCCATATTCTGACATGACTATAAAAGCGGAAGTCGATACCATACTAGTACTAGACCGATTACCGTTTCAACTTACTAACAGGAAAAGGCGGACGCCCCCGTACTCAATAGGGGTATGTACCGGCATCAGGATGCCATATCCAAAGCCGCCCTAAACTATGAAAAAAAAGATGAACAGCCTATCAAAACAAAAAGAACTTTCCTTTCTCTTTTTATTTTCACGTACGCAAAGCGATGTATATTCCCAAGAAAGAGAATAAGGGATGCTGACCCGTCGATCATCGGTGGAAGAAAGAAAGGTTTCTGGTGGCGAACTCCCATGGTGCTCACCCGCCCTACAAGATAGGATGAAGCCGTACGTGAGGATCTTTGTCGAGATTTTCTAGTCATTGCGGAGATCGAACGAACATGCGCAGTTTCTTTTCCAGTCAAGGCCTATCCGATTTAGAGTTCTTGTTCACCTTATTGATAGTAGTTCCCGCCTGCAGGCTGCAGGTAGGATGCGAGAAAGATCGTATGTAACGAAGTGCCGTTCATATTCCCCGGCAAGACCTAGCTAGTGAGACGCTTCCATCTCTTATTTCTTTTGTTTTTCTAAATGTCACGGAGGTTGTGTCACGCGGCACAGGACGTAGGTTACAAAACAAATATCCATCCCTAGTGGTTGGTCACAGGGAGGCTATCCGAGATGGATTGATTCCATTGAGGAGGGCTATTGGAAAGTAAGAATTGCAGAAGGAGACGAGCCTAAAACAACTTCTGTTACCAGATATGGCATGACAAGGAGCACAAGAGTTCTTAGTCATCCAACAACGGTTACTGGAAAAGACTAGAACAGGAGGGTCATCAGTCCCAGAGCTCCTTTTCTTGCTAACTAGTTGTCCAATAACTATGCCAGTGGCTTGTCTTATTCCTTATACTATTGGATTCACTCTAGCTGCCTATTCAATAGCAATTGATCTAAAAAGTCCCACAGCGGATTCAATGGCTGTCTATTCTAGCTCGGATTCTGAGCCCTATGAATGTGCATCTTCTTCTCTGTGGGTGGGATATCTAAACTATTGGATTCACCTCAGAGAAAGCACTTTACTGTCAGGGTCACTTCTCTTAAGACAGGCCTTCATAACGTTCGGTACCCATATAAAGGGTACCTTCACTCTGCTGTCAGTAGTCTAAGGAAGAATTCATAGCCGAGGTGTCCTGCGGAGCTGTGCCACGAGCAGCTAACAATGCTACACAAAGCTGAAATCCCTAACGAGGGAAAGGTCAAGCAAATGACTCGGCTTACCCTAACGGGTGAAGATATTTATCTTTTCCACCTGCGGGCTTTGTAGTGGCAAACTGTAGCCCGAGGGCTTTCTCTAGAAAAATGCTATCTCGACCAAATTCATAGATTTCAATTTCTAAGGAAAGCTCAATTCAAAGATTTCCATCAGAGGCTTTACTAGCAGTCTCGTACTCACGGTCTCTAGCTTTAAGTCAGAGTAGTTGAATGATCGATGTATAGGCCGATATCGCATTCGAAAGCTGGTCGTACGCTGAAGCAAAGTCAACTGCAACGGAATCATCTTCAACAGTCTCATTCGAAGACCCCTACCGTATGCTTCCTGAAAATTCCTATTGCCTATTCTCTCTCTACTATGAGTACAAACTAGAATACTCATCACTCACGATCAGAATGGTACTGAGATCCTGATCCTGCATCTGGAGAAGGCTGGTGAAAATCCAGCTTGTGAATTGACCCTTTATTTGGTCATAGAATATCTCGGCGCCTCGGTTTTCTCCTTAGACTCCTCTCTTTTTTCGCTGGTAAATACAAGGGTCTGAAATATGCTATTATCATTTTTATCCCTATCAGGGTATGAAATATGCTATTATCAATAAGCTCTTCGAGCCCTCGGCGTGTGAGAGGACATCAGCAGTATGAAAAAGTAGTAGTTTAAAGAGAGCATTCCATTCAGGAAGTTGGGGAGACTTATTCGACTGGACTCTCTAATAGCTTTTATCAAATTCGCAGATATCGATCCGTTCCTTCCAATGGGAGAGGAGAAGCAATACAAAGGGATTCTAGGGTTGACCCCAACTGCCAAGCACATCTTAGAGCAAGGCATGGATGGGTCCTTTAACATAGTGTGTGCTTCGCCTTCAGGTGACTATATAAATGCTCCTCCATAAAAGAGGACTTGCAATAGACCCATTAGAAAGAAGAAATCGTCTATCCCCTTTTTTGAGCACAAGATAGCTACAAATACTTCCTCTCTTCTTAATAAGGAAGGGTAGATATTCGGAGTGCTACCGGATCGTTGGCGGGATCATCGATGCTGGGAACAAGACCGGCTAAGAGCAACTCCGGCTAGCAGAAGCTACAGGATTGACCCTCGGCTATAAGAGTGGGATCTTACCTTAGCTACTTTCCTTGACTATTTCCTGGTATTACCTTCGTTTCCTGCTCAAGCTACAGCTACAGAAGCGTCTGGCTATCCTAATGCGAGGAAATCCCTTCGCTCACTCTAGCTCCAATAGCGAGAACTACATTTGAAGACGGACAAGTTTAGGTTCAAAGACGCTCGACAGTAAGGAGAGAAAAGAACGTGATTTGGGCATAGACCCATTTTTCACTAAAAAACAGGCATGAAAGTAGAACTTCCCTTTGGCTGGTGAGGATTGGAGTGAGGCTTTCTTCTTAGTTTAGGATGGTTGGGAAGACTGGATGCCGATCACCGCTTTCCTGCTTAACCGCTTAAGGAAGAGCCTATCCTAAGACTAACCGCTTTAGAGCAGGAACAACAAGAGCTGCAATTATCCCTCGCTTTCTCAGAAGCAAGAAAAGAAGGAACTCATATTCTTAGCTAGAAGAGCAAGCAGTCTTCCACTTACTGAGCTATCTTTCAAGCGTTAACTTGAAGGCCAGAGTAGTAATGGAGTTTCTAGAAAAAGGGATCTAGTTGAAGTTTGAGTTGCAGAGCCATTTGTGGAGAACTAAGGAAAGAAAGTGAGAGAGAGTTCTTTTAGAATAGCGGATTACCAGCCCTTTTTTCATCTCTCTCTTTGGCAGTGCATTCGCTTCCTTCTCCTGATAAGTATATGTAAGATTTTAGTCCATAGCAATGGTTGTATATGAGAGTCCTAGTACATAGGCCTCAAGTAGGAATTTAACCTACGACCTTAGCACCGACCGCTCTACCACTGAGCTACTTCAATCTTTCTCATTTTAGCTAGCTATAAATCCTATCTATCTTGTACCATTGGAGGTCTATATAAGAGGAGTTAGAACACCGTTTGTGGAAACGGATTCAGAAAGGACTATACTGAGAATGATAGAAGCTACGATGACCGAAAGACCCTTTAACCTATCCTGATTCTTAAATTCTAGCGGGTCGAATTTCGGAGGTTCTGGAAAGATTTCTTTTGCTATACTATTAAGAGGTTCCCCGCACTCGCATGGACTAGGAAGCCTATGATGGCTACAAACCCCGTCTATCCTTTACAACCTGTACTAGAACTTCTGGTTGCAGAGTGATAAAAATAGCACTTGGGATTACTAGATCTTTACCTACGATAGAGGGGAGAAAAGAGGGAGTAACTAGCTTACAGATTCGCTCGTTGGCTTCTTTTTCCTTTCTAATGGGAATCTTCCCGCTTATTCGTTTTTTCTAGCCCCACAGATGGAGGTATCGAATCACCAACTAGCAAGTAAGCAGTCTTAGTCTTTTTGACTTCAATAAGGCTCGTTGAGACCTAGCCCTATTACAGTCCTTGTTCAGAGAATTGTTAGCAGCTTACATTGCTTAACCTGCTTCAAGCTTTGCTTGTTGTTAAGGAAGCTGGGTGAGTGGAATTATCCCGCTCTCGTGCACGCACCAAGGAAGAGTAGACGCATAGGAAAGGAGGGCTGAAAGAGGAGTGGTCGAGTGGCTCCGAGTGACAACTAGACTTGCACACTCCTAACTTCGACTATAAGCTAGAAAAAAAAGAGGGCAGGGAGCTTGTGACTAAGCTGCTAGGGAGACAAAGAAAGGAACAGCCTTCCCTTGCTAGCTTGCTCGAAGAGAGAGCATATTCTTCCTACAAAGAAAGAATATTCTTCAAGCCCTAGAAAAGACCTAAGGAAAAGAAAGAGATTGCCCGAGGGCACAAAGCATCTTATCAACTAATAGTTCTCCAAAACAGCCTATTTTTTTGTATTTCTTCATACGAGGAAAGAAAATCAAGAGAGACTTCTGCTGCTGGTTTCAAAGAGACAGCTGGAAAGAAACCGGCTAAAACTAAACTTGCTTGCCTACTGGCTGAGAGAAGAGATTCAAAAAGGACAGCAGAATGCAGAAGGGAACTAAGATTAGATGGAAGAGGAATCCCAATTGCGGACTCCTTTCATCATATGGTTTTTTTGAATACCTTCATTTCATTCCCTGCTAGGTCTAACGATGAGAGAGTACTCCGGAAATAGAAAAGCAAATAATCATTCTTTTTGCCCACTTGCTTTACTCCTGACAGTGGATAGCTTTCCTATAAAAGATCTAGTTTCAAAACTAAAGGGGCAAGATGCGGCTTTTGAAAGACTTTCAAACTAACGCTTGAAAATATAAATATATATACCACATAATACAGCTTTCAATAAATATTCCAGCGCTTACCCAGCGGTGACACAGAACATAGAAAGGCTGGAGGATGTAAATAGCTCGACCATTAGGGAGAGGAACAGGTATACTTCAAAAAAAGGAGGATTCACTTATTTATTATTAACCCGCATTACCTATCAACTTATCCTAGCCTAGATTGGCTTCCTAGCTATGAACTCATACTAGATGGACTTAGCACTGTTATTCTCCCTTGATCTATATGGATAGCTTCAAAACTGACTTGCTCTAGAGCTTTAGCTATCCCAGATTTCAATATTTGCTGCTTATGCCCTTGCTTGAACTAGCTAACTTTATCCTCCAATAGATAGTCCTTCCCGCTTTATTACTAGATGGTTAGACTGCATCTTCTCCTGCTTCTAAAGAAAGAGAATTTCATCTCCTGCTTAGCTGCAAGAGGCTACCTTAGGACTGCTGCAATTGGCGCGGCTGGATGGCTTGGAGAAGGAAAGTCAAAGGAACTCGTGGGACTGCCCTAGGGGCTATTACACCAACTGAAGCTCAGGAAGGAATCGAAGGCTTAGTTAGATAAAATGGTCCCACAAGCGGAAAAGACGTTCAAATTCAATCGCTCACGGCAGAGTCAGTATCGAAAGGATAGACGAACCCGGCCGGATGAAACTTGAGATTCATTCTTCAGTACCGAAGATAGTAATAAATCCGGGCAAAACCTTCCTGGGGAAGAATAAAGTACCGGATCAAGTAGGCAATCTTAGGACCATTCTTTTTCTTCATTAGAGCTTTTAGACAAGATATGCCTTATTTGCAAGATGGAAGACCTGTTGATATGGTCTTAAATCCGTTAGGAGTACCTTCACGAATGAATGTAGGACAGATATTTGAATGCTCACTTGGGTTAGCGGGAGGTCTGTTAGACAGACATTCTCGAATAGCACCTTTTGATGAGAGATATGAACAAGAGGCTTCGAGAAAACTAGTGTTTTCTGAATTATATGAAGCCAGTAAGCAAAGAGCCTAATACTATGTCCTGTCCCCTGCTCTTAGATTAACAATTTCATTGCCTTGCTTGACTTCTCTTACTCCTTGCTTCCTTTAGCAGGGGAAATGCCGACATCTAACAGAAAAATGTCCTAAGAGCGGATCTCTTTCAGACCCTTCTACTATGGCATATGGATGTCACTGAATGCCTTCCACTGCTAATTCCCTTTCTCGGGTTCCTAGCCTAAGCTGACCAGAGAAGAGAAGGTTAGTTTATTGACCCGCGGAGATAGATAAAAGAAAAGCTGACTGAGGCAGGAAACAAAAGAAGAAAAGGGATTTCCCAAGGATCTAAAAGCCCCCTTCCTTTCTTCCTTGTACACTGAGGAGAATGAGCTGCGCTTTCTTTTCCTTGTTAAGGGCTTTTTTTTTGTCTTGATCGGAAAATACGGGGTGGATATCTTGGTCCATGTCGGAGAAAAAGGTGCTTTCGTCCATGCGAGTATAGACTGGATGCTTGCTTTGTATGGTAAGCGAAGGAAATCAAGCTAGACCAGATATATAGCCAGAATAGAATAGGAACTCGCTGAACAGCGTCTCTGGAGGCTGCAATCGGGGTTTATTTCGGTATCTCCCCGCATTGATATAGATTTTAAGCCGATATACCTAACTTTTCCCCATGCATCCATTGACTATGACTAAGAGAATCCAGCAGCCATAGAGATCTATTTTGAAATAAGGTCCCTGGTCGCTGCCAACCCAGCCGAAACATTCCATTTTCAGTAATCTCATCAAGCTCAAGCAAGGTAATCTATCTAGTCTTTCTCATTCCTTTCGCCATTCCACCCAGCAAGGAGGAATTCTCAAGGTGGAAGGGCCAATCCTTGCCTTTTTTCCTATTCAATAGGTAGCGCTCTCTCTTTCTTCCTTAGATTATGATCTTTCTACTCCCTCAAGGCGAGTTAAGCTCTTCATCGTTTTCGAAAGAGAGCCTCTACTCTCGATTGACTCACGGAAGCGGTATATTAGTGCCTGATGCGGGAAATCCTTGCTTGACTTGTTGATCATCTATCATTACTGGCGAAGCAAGCATACCGATAATCAACTCGCTTGAGAGAACAATTCGAGAAGGAAGACCCAAAGAAGAACTTAAGTAAACTAATGCTTAAGACATCTTTGTTCGGACATCTAAGCCAGTTCAGGTCCTTCCATCTGCCTCTATCTCAATAGCTTTAAAAATCGAGTGATTTGATTAGCTTACATCGGAGGATGGTCTAAAGCTGGCCCTTCCTAGTCCGCTTAGTCGGTTGAGTAAACAAACCCGGATTCTAATATGGGTCGAGTAGTGAGTTCCACTTTCTCTTCCGCAGCAAGCCTAGTCTACTTTCGTAAAGTCAACAAGGCCTTACGTTTACCGTTGTTCCCAGACCATGGCGTATACCACCATAGCAATAGCATAAGAAGAATTCGCATATTAGTAGGGAAAGAGCCTCACTCCTAGCCTCTAGACTGAAACTTCACCTGAAAGCAAGGCTTGAGAGCAAAGGAACCCGCGCATTACACTACCAATCCTTGGGCTTTACTTATTCTTATTTACTTAAAAGGAAAAGCCCAGCCAAGTTCTTCTAAAGTCATTCTTTCTTCCAAGGAGCGATTGCTTGTTGGGAAGCGAGCTCAACCTTAAGTTCTGAAAGAGGAGCCTAAGGTTAAGCTCACGAGACAAAGCGAGTGCTCTTTACATAATGTACGTAATGAGAGCGTCTTTGCCCCCGAAGTTCGACTTCTGATCTTCGATCAGATTGGGACTGAAGACCAAGACTTCATATTGAGACAAGATAAGGGGAAGCTTAAGCTAGAACTTCGCAGGCTGGGAATCGCTGCCCCTAGGCTCATGAAAGAAGAGGTTCCAGCAGCTGGGGATAGAAGATGATTCCGAAAGCGATTAAAGGAGAGTGCTTCTATAAAGCTAAATCGGTTTAGCCTAGGAGACGTGAAAGCTTGAAAATAACTCCATTAAGAGCTAAGAGCGGCTGATTCTGTAAGAGCTTATTCTTCCTCCACTGACCACTCCCTTTGGGAAAGAAGAACCGAGGACCTATTCACAGCTTCTTCGAAGCCTCTATATAAAAGTTAATTTCTGATTCAACAAAGCGTATTCGTCACTTCAAGCTTTTAAGCAATCAATCAGGCAGCAAAGACCTAGACCTCTTGCCTTCGCCCCTTTCATTCCTTCGCTTCGCTCCTTGCTAACACCGGCTTCTCTTCTTCCTGAAAACATCTGCAGAGCATATTCTCGTCATCCCTTCTCAGAAGAAGAAGGCCAGTCTCCTCCCACGGGCACATCTTTACTATGAAAAACAGAGAGCGCTACGCACCGGTACTGAGCATTGAATGATTTTATTCTCACCCTCAGGGCACGACTTTAGTGATGGGGGAAGAAAAACTACTAACTACGGAATTTCCCTCTTCTTTCAATGCAATGGCAGCTAGTTTACTAGTTCAATCCTAGCTTTCTAGTTAAAGAGCATTGTTTAAAGCCTTTCGCCAGCTACCTCTTAGCAAGGAGATGTGTGATTGGCTATGAAAACTACGATTAAAGCTGGAGTAGATAGATCGACCAGGCAAACTTCCCGCTTGGACAGGATCAAGTCATTCGTAGTTCGCTTCGGATTCAATCCAGCCCCAAGCGTACCCGGGGCTACCCTTTTTTTTACCTACCGGATCCAACGATTCGAGGTCTGCCCGTCCGGCGGCGGTCCCTCCCAATCGGTCATTAGGGCGGCACCCTTATTTCCGGGTGGCCCTCAGAAAAAGGGCGTCGTCCTTGCTTAACTTGTTAATGAAAGCGAGATGTCGCTCAAGCGATGGGGCCCTCCTCACCTCTCCCCACCCCCTTTTCACAGAAGCCACCAAACCACAGGTGACTCGCCATTACGAAGGGCCGCGTGGATTTTGCCACGTCCAGGTATCTATCCTCCTGTGCAATTCCTTAGCCCAGTGCCCCTTTTTCCCGTCACAACTTAGTCGTTCCCGGATGTTCATCAATTCATCTATCGTCATGGGACGTATATTCTTTTTTCCCTTACCCCCGGGAAATAGCCGTTCCCGAATTAAAGGATTTTCAGGATCCCATGGGTCGGCGGGGTAAAGGCCCCCCATAATTCCTATTATCTCTTTCTTAAGAAGGTCTTCCGGGGGTTCAGCCGGTGCTGGGGGTTGCTCTTCATGCGTGTGGGTTGGCTGAAAGAGAGCACCTTCCCCTTGCTGCTGCTCGTTTTGGGCCGCTGAGGATACCTCTGGAAACAACCATTTCTCAATCCACGATCCACTCCACGAGGATGAGGTTGATGGCTGTGGGACCTGGGCTGCCCACGCCCCGTCCCCCCTATTGGGCGCACCTTCTCCCGGAGAACGAGCTCCAATGGATTCCTGTGCACCCCTGCCAGCGTCGGTTTCTCTTTCCGAGCCGGTTTCTTCATCTCCTTGCTCGTCGGCACAGTAGGCAATGACGGGAATGCCTAACCAGATCAAAATGAGTGAGATCAAAATCGAAATAAGGATTTCCAGTAGATCGGCATGAAAAAGTTTGAACTTTCGTGTAGTTTGTGTGTTTAGCAAAAGAAGACCGAGTAAGATCCAAGAAACTAGCAGACTGATCACTAAAGAAAGACAAATAGTCACAACCAATTCTGGCATAACCACAACCCACTTGGTTCTTTCGCTCCTTGTTCGCGGAGCGGCATACCGAAAAAAAAAAGCCCTTTCTCGGATTCGAACCGATGTTGCTTCTTAAGGGCGAACTGATCGACTTGCATGTGTGATTAGTTCTTTCTCAAGTAGCATGATTGGACCTTCCTCTTTCTCTTACTTAGATATCAGAGAGAGCACGTAAGACTTTCTTTGATACGATATTTCTTCTCTTATGCAATTGTTAGTTAAGAGCACCTTTCCTAAGCCTATCGTATGTATCGGCTTGGCTTCGTCCAGAACCAAGGAGGCATTCTGGCGGGCGCGTGCGTGTAGGAAGGCCGACCACTACAGAAGCTAAAAGACTACGACGACTACAACGGAAGCTACTCGCTTCTATTCTCGTTGGGATTGGATATCTCTGGGGAATCTATAGATCATAGTAGTTCGCCAACCTCTCTAACTAACATACGATACAATTGAACTTCACGGCACGGAAAATAAAGAGCTTCGCTCGGTGGGCCTTCCTGCGCTGACGAATGCCTCCTTTCTCTTCTCTGAAGTCTACAACAAACAAGTGGGAGAGGCAGGATTCGAACCTACGTAGAAAAACTTCAACAGATTTACAGTCTGTCGCTTTTGACCACTCGGCCACTCTCCCCTTCCCGGGCCGAGGCCCCCCTCAATCAATGGGTTCTAAGAAGGAGGGATAAAAACCTGAAATAAAGCTTATTGATTTGATTGAAGGGAACTAATACTCTTTTTTAGCTTAGCTAGCGTTCCGCTAGTCATTTAGTCAGTTCATAACAATCTCTGTACAAAGGGCAAAGCTTCTACGACAGCTCCCCCCTAGTCGCTTCTGGCGAAGCTGCGAGTTCATGAGCAAGTGAATGAACGAGCCATGTTCCTAAACTAAAAAAGGGAGTGACCCTCTTAGTTTTCTTCCCTTCCTCTATCCCTTCAAAGCCCATAGGGCGCTAGCGCTTTACTAATATATTAAATAATAATTAAGGCTATTCTGCTGAGCGAAGCTGC